TCTTCTCCCCTTGTATTCCACAATATAATATAGAAACGAATCGTTGATCCAAGACCAGGATTTTTGGAGGACTCTACCGACCAGAAAAAAATCTGTAATTCTCAGCAAGGTTGTTTCTTTTTTTCTCCAAATCCAAAAATTCCTCTTATTTTATGTACAGGTTGTCAATTCAGCATTGGGTAAAAAAAGGACAGGGGTGCCCCCTTTCCAGTAAATGGTTCAAACCCTTTATATCGATATGAGTGTTCTATATCGGAATCGGATAAATTGCAACTATTTATTTTGAAAGCATCACTATACTAAACTAATATAGTGGTAGAAAGAATACCAATGTTGCGCCTGGACTTCAAACAATTGAGTTTTAACCATCTTAAGGATCCCACATTATTGGTTGATAGAGAATCAAAGTCGATTTCCCAATGAGTCACGAAATGCTATGGTTCGTACATATGATTTACGAATTAATTCAGAAGTAATTCGCCAGATAGTACACCTTTATTTTCAAGTTCTAAAGAAAAAAAAAAAAGTGCAGCTGGTTGAATCCAGCCTTGTATTGAAATAAACAACTCGCACACACTCCCTTTCCAAAAAAGATCAATACGCCAAGTACTAGACTGAGATTTATTGGATTTGTTGCTAAAATATCGGTATTAAATCCGAAACTCCCGGCGGATGACCAGTGACCCAAGGAAACGAAAGAATCGGTTACATTTTTCATATGATCTCCTCTTATAGATAGTACTACTTGACCAGAGCTTATAGTACTTTGCCCCCCATTTTTTTTTGTTTATTTGATTTTTTTATTGACTTATTTCGATTTCATTTATCAGTATTCAATATAGAATATAGGAATTCTGGAAATTCCTATTTCTTTCTTATTTCAATTCAAGTTCCCAACCCAATAAGAAAATACTGAATTTGCTTAGTATTAGGTCCCAGGCCTTATGTCCATTGCGAAATGCCTCATTTGTAGCAGCACTTCCTAAAAACAAAAAAAGGAGTTTCCTTTGGACTAAGAAGGGGAGAAGGCGAGTGAATCCGCTAATTGAATTCCTCATCCTCAAATAAGTCCTTCCCGGAGTATTGTCTCAACGAATAATTGAAAGGTATGAATTGTAGGAGTTCAATTTTGATAAAATTCGAAAAAGCAAGCGACAAGACCCAAGACTGAGATAAAAAAAAAAGAAAAGAATTTCCCATTTCTATTTCGAGGATGAAACTAAACAAAAGGATTTGCAAATAAAAGTGCTAATGCCACGACCAGTCCATAAATTGTTAAAGCTTCCATAAAAGCCAGGCTGAGCAATAAAGTACCTCGTATTTTACCCTCTGCTTCGGGTTGTCTCGCGATACCTTCGACGGCTTGTCCCGCAGCAGTACCTTGACCAACTCCAGGTCCAATAGAAGCCAGCCCTACGGCCAATCCAGCAGCAATAACGGAAGCGGCAGCAATCAGTGGATTCATGGTAAGTTCCTTGCAAAAAAGAAAGAAATGGTTAATGATACAATAAACCATTGAATTATGACTTATTCTTCCTTCCACTCCTAAAGTAAGATCGAGCCGGTCGAAATAACTAAGACCTATGAGTGAAAATTCAAGTAATGAGAATATGGAATCGTCAGAACAACTTGGATATCTCATTTTTCATTCCTATCCGTGGAGTTTTTTTATCAATTCATAGGGTTCTGGGTCTTCCATTTCTTTATTCCGAAAGCCCTCTTTCATTTCTTCATCCTTTCTCTTTGATTCGATATGCCTGCTTTCGTCTGTTTATTCATTCGGCCCAAACGAAAAAGAGGGACTTTCTATTCTATTGGAATCCCCATCGAAATTCATGGTATGGTGTGGGGAAGGACAAAAGAGATATAGGTCGTTCATATAGATAACTAGTCACTATCTACTATCCCATATACACGTGTTTCTTCCATAACGTAAACCAAAGATTTCGATCTTCTATTCCACGGGCCACGAGATTTTATCCTTTTTCTAAAGATAGATAAGAGTTGGTTTATAGCCATTCCATATACTTAGTTCGACCCCCTAACCTATTTTTATGAAGTTCATATTCGTTTACTTTTCTTTATCATTATCCCGCATGACTACAAAGAGAAAAGAGACAAATTCATTTGTATGAATCATTCCCTAGAATAGAAAGATTTGATATCTAATTGCACGCAATTCATTTGAATTTTGACCAATCGTTGAAACTCAAAGGAAGTGGGACTGTAAAACCGCGTTTTTTGTTTAATAGAATAGCATGCCGGGACTAGATAAGATAAGATAAGACTTCTTAATACAAAATACAAATAATAAATCGTCATAGTGTGATTGACTGAACAAATCAAAATAGAATATTCATTGGAAGGGATATGACAGAAATCGGTCAAAAAAAAGGGAATCCTAGGAAAAAACTCTTTGAGATCCCTTTCCCTTTTTTACTATTTTTACTATATCAATAATAATAAATAATCTTTTTGCCTTTTTTGACTACTATTCTAGATCGTATATACTCTATTCTATTTGTATATATTATCCGTACATTGCATTGCGATAACGTAAAAAAAAAAGCAAAGCTAGTCAATGATGACCCTCCATGGATTCTCCTATATAAGCCGCGGCTAAAGTTGCAAAAATAAGAGCTTGAATACCACTTGTAAATAATCCAAGGAACATGACAGGTATAGGAACCACTGAAGGTACTAAAGAAACAAGAACAACAACTACCAATTCATCGGCCAATATATTCCCAAAAAGTCGAAAACTCAGCGATAAGGGTTTTGTGAAATCTTCTAGGATGTTAATAGGTAAAAGGATTGGAGTGGGTTGAATGTATTTAGCAAAATAACCCAATCCCTTTTTTGTAAGACCCGCATAGAAGTATGCCACTGACGTAGGTAAAGCTAAAGCAACCGTAGTATTTATATCATTGGTGGGCGCGGCTAACTCCCCATGAGGTAATTGTATGATTTTCCAAGGTAAAAGAGCCCCCGACCAGTTAGAAACAAAAATAAATAAGAACATAGTTCCAATAAAGGGAACCCAAGGACCATATTCTTCTCCAATTTGGGTTTTACTCAAGTCTCGAACGAATTCAAGGACATATTCGAAGAAATTCTGACCGTCGGTAGGAATGGTTTGCGGATTTCGAACGGCTATAGTGGCGGAACTTAGTAAGATAGCCATTACGAACCAAGAAGTGATAAGTACTTGGGCATGTACTTGGAAACCCCCTATTTGCCAATAAAAATGCTGGCCTACTTCGACACCGGATATATCATATAGCCCTTTTAGTGTGTTGACGGAAGATGGTAGAAGATTCATATTGACCTCTTACAGAAATAGAACTTAAAAAGCCATTATTTTGATTCAACCATCTCTTTCTCGACTCACCCACTTATATATTTCGGATACCCAGTAATTACAGACTATTCCCGGCGCTTTTTTTCTCTTTTGTTATATTCAGAAATTGTAACCAATTCGATAAATCCATGGAGTTCCTGAAGTAATTGACTTATCTTATTATTAATCAACAATTTCTTATATAGCTAGAACGGCCCTCACAAATTGCAGATATGAGTTTTTTAAGAATGAATCGGATTGACGCCCTAGCGTCATCATTGGCGGGAATCGAAAGATCTGCGAGATCCGGGTCACAATTTGTATCGATTAAACAAATTGTTGGAATTCCCAAAGTGATACATTCTCGAAGAGCGGTATATTCTTCGTGCTGATCAAGGATAATTACAATATCAGGCACCCCCGTCATATATTTGATGCCACCCAGATATCTTTGCAAGTGAGATAATTGTCTCTTCAACATTGCTGCATCTCTTTTAGGAAGACGGTTGAATCTTCCCCTCTTTTGTTCCGCTCTCAGGTCCCTGAACTTTTGAAGTCTCGTTTTCGTAGTGGACCAATTCGTTGACATACCACCGAGCCATTTTTTATTAACATAATGACATCGCGCCCTTATTGCAGCCGATGCTACTAAATCAGTTGCTATGATTTTGGTACCAACTAGTAAGAATTGTTTTCTCCTACTTGATGCATCAAAAAGTAAATCACAAGCTTCTGATAAAAAACGAGCAGTTCTCGTAAGATTGGTAATATGCCTACCCTTACGTTTTGTCAATATGTAAGGTGCCATTCTAGGATTCCATTTCTTAGTACCATGACCAAAATGCACTCCTGCTTTGATCATCTCTTCTAATTGGATGTTCCAATATCTTCTTGTCATTTCTCCCCACACTTTCTCTTTTTGTTTAAGAGACGAGGTACCCTGAAATAAAAAATTGTTCCGAAGGAACCTTCTACCGGAGATTTAACATGGATACACGGTCCGAGCGATGACTTCCTTTCTATTCCTTAGTTCTTTTTTATAAGAAGAGTAGGTAGTGAAAGTGAAATGAAAAGGATGAATCCCTTCTTAGGAATCAATAAATTCTGTCAATTATTGTTCTGATATATCTATCTCATGAAAATTCTTTGGAATTGGAATACAAGAAGAAAAAAAATCTTTGTGGTAGAACAAAATATCTCTCATACCCCCTTCGAATAGATTCTTAGTTTTCGTTTCCAACGAAATGTCGCCGTGTTGGCTGGAAGGGTGCACTAATCCTTTGAATCCGGTACCAACCGGTATCATACCCCCCAGAACAACATTTTCTTTCAGACCCTTCAACCAATCGATACGACCTCGTAGAGCCGCCTTTGCTAAAACTCGAGCAGTTTCTTGAAAACTCGCTTCGGATATGAAACTTTGAGTATTCAGAGACGCCCTCGTTATTCCCAAAAAGACGGCTCGATAACAGGCCGCTTCTTCCAACGCACGCCCTGTTCGTTCCGCACGCAACAACCCAATTAGCTCGCCAGGTGAAAAAACATTAGACATTCCCTCTTCTGAAACCAACACTTTTGATGTTATTTGACGTACAATAATTTCTATATGCCTATTATGGATCTGCACTCCCTGGGATCGATAAACCCTTTGAATCTTATTAACCAAAGAAATCCGACTTTGCGATATGGTTAGCTCAGCGCCAATCAAGAATCCCCAAGGAATCCCAAGAATTCTTGTTATAGATTCGTTCCAACCCTCAACCCTCTTTTCTAAGTTCATTGATATTGAATCAACCGAACGCGCTTCTAAGACTTGTTCTACTTTTGGAAGACCCTGCGTTATATCACTAGATCTTGATTTTTCATATAGAAATGTAAGTAAAGGATCTCCTCCGTACATTATTTCTCCATAATGACCATGAACGGTTGCTCCCGGAATAGCCAAATAGGGCTTAGCAGATCTTATTACTAAAAAGTCAACATGAATAATCAGAACCTGGCCAGATTTTAGAGGCGTCCCATATTGAGATATAGATAGATTTTCACAAAAAAACTGTCCAAGGCTAATTATTGTTGATCTTTCGTCACAATAATCGTGATGGAGACAATACCAATTCGAATTGAATGGATTCCAAATCCTGTTACTGCATGGATCAGGATTATAAATTCTCCCATTTTCATCCATTAAAAAATATTGAAGTATTTGAAAATCCGCTTTTAGATTGTCAAGTAGCAAATATTTATTTATCAAGATCTGATTATGAGTTATTAAATAGTAAAATGAATAAAAATTCGCAATTTTAGGGACAACCCCTAAGGGACCAAATGAATTCCTAATTGGAAGTACGGAATCCCCTTTATTTGTATTTGATTTTTTTGTTAGATTCTTATATTTGAAATCGTCGAATGGGCCTATTCGAAAACAATTAGATGATGACAAAATTATCAAAGATTTACATTCCTTATTTCGATTCAACAACGTACGAATAGTTCCTTGCTGTTGGGTAAGCAATTGTTGAATCCTTGCCTTGGAATAAAAAGGATTGGTGCGATCTGCTCCATTAACCAGGATCAACTCGGACTCTGCCGGAGCATTCCTTTTTCTGGTATACGAAATAGGGGATTTCACTAAGTCCATTCTGATGAAATCTTGAATCAGATCATTTACCCTTATTTCAACAAAGGAAGCATGAATCTCCTCCATAGAAGAACCCTTTTTTTCTTGGCACCAATTCAATACTAAACAAGTTCGAACTAATTGAATATTTGTATGAGAAATTCCTCGAATTGGTTTGCCATTTCCACAAAGGATATAATTGACAACTCGAAGTTGCACATTATCCCTTTCCTGCAACGGATCCTGAGGGAAAAGCGTTGCGAAATTTATCCCATCCGCGATTTCATACCTAACTACGGGTCGAACTAAAACAAAATGCCTTTTCTTAGCAGGGGCAATCCGTTCGACATAGCTCCAATTTTTCACTTTTTTTGATTCCTTTGAATTTTTTTTTTCCCTTCCGGGTGGTATCAAGATACCGCTCTGCCAGGAGATCTTATCTGTCTCTCCGGGAAAATAAATATCTCCAGAAAATATTTTCAGTTCAATCTTTTTTGTTTTTTTCTCTACTTGGACCAATCCGCCTACTCGGCTTCTTGTTTTGAAAGTGATTTCTGTATCTACCCCAATAATACTATTATTTCGTACCATTACGGAAGACGATCCGGGTAAAATATGCACTTCCTCGGGAATGCAAAAAATTTGATCTATTTTCGTTTGGTATTTTGGCATTCTTCGATACTCAATCAAATCTTCTTTCTTTACGCTCGAACGCGCCTCGATAGTCCCATATTTAGTAATTCCCGAACTCTTTCTTCTGTATCGGGGATCGTCGAAATAAGCAAGAATACTATTTCTATGGAAAATCCCATTTATAGGTATTTCAATCGAGAGACCCGAGGGGGTTATTAGTTCTTTTTCTTGTCCTTGATTATATTGGAATGGAATGATGAATCGATTTCTTCTCCTCTTTGACAAGAAAAAGAAATCAGAATTCCCGTGGAGAATGGCAGTATATGTGAGATTACAAGGACCGTTGGGTATGATTCGACCAGGTCCTAAATAATCAAGAATCCTCTCCCCGTGTTTACCAAAGGGCTCTGAACTCAAAAATGTGTTATATCTTGCTTGATCATTAGGAACTAATAGATTAGAATTAGAAATGGATTTTCCTTCAGCAGAAAGAGAATGAACATTCATTTGATCCTGATCCTTGTGGAGTGAAACAGAGAGCATACTGGATCTGTACGGAACCCCCGATACTATCCATAAATGACTTGTTTTTGGTAAGAGATGAACATTACCATATGTATAGTCGGGTGCATGGTACACCGCGGTACTCCAATGCATTTCTCCCTCTGAGTCAGAATAAATATGTTTTCGAACCCTATCTTTCAAATTCAAGGTGGATGTTCCCGCGCGAATCTCCGCAATCACTTGTTCTGATTCTACATATTGATCATTTTGAACTAAAAGAAAACTTTTTGGTGGAATAGTCACATTATGTAGAATATCTTGATCCTCAATAGTTACATATAGGGCTATATAACATAGAAAAGCAGGATGACCATGACATGTACGTGTAGGATGAAGCAAATCCTGA